TGACCCTATTTTATATGAGTGTTTATATCAGTGAATGCAGACATATTTGTTTATCACTCAAAGGACCTATTCGTAAGAACTTTCCTTTATTCATTTGGTCTTCCTTTTTTATTTATGATTTATAAATACAATATGATAAAGACAAATCATTTTTAACACAATAAACCGATTGTTACGTTTCCACATCAAAGTGAGATATACTACTTCATTTTTTTTTTCATTTAATGCCTATTGGTGTTCCAAAAGTACCCTTTCGAAGTCCTGGAGAGGAAGATGCATCTTGGGTTGACATATAGTGCGACTTGTCAGATATATTGGGTCATATGGGATTTCCCCGTTCTCTCCCCCGATCGAGATATCCTCTCTTTCACCCCCAAAAAGATTGATTGAATCATCCAAAATTTGGAGCGTGAAGTGTAATGAAGTGCAATTATATCGATTTTTGGGGGAGGTATCCAGATTACTATTCTAAATTTAGAATAATTTATGGTTGGCTTGGTTGGACCAATAAAATGAAGCATCCAGGCTCTGTTTAGAAAAATAACCCAATTGGTAATATATCTACGATTACTACTTCTATCATGTCATATATTTGGCAGAAAACATGAAATAAGAAATTCAGAAAAAAAGGAAGTCGTAGCAAAAAGACGTGGTATTGGAGTATTTGTCCTATATGTGCAAATCCAAATCGGGCAGATCTTTACTCAGAGTAGAACAGAAACCTAAAAGAATTGAAGAAGCCCATTCAGAAACAAGAAAATTACATCGCGATTTAGATTCGATCTCGATGAAAACAATACATCAATGAGAAGTTAGTTCAATAAGTTTAGTACATTATCTATATTAATCTTATCTTATATTAATCTTATATTCTATTATAATAGAATATAGATTAATATAGATATAATATAGATAAACGGGTCAAAAGTAGTCTTTCTTGAAAAATGTAAGAAAAAGACCTTTCGTTAGAAGTTCGAAAAAGGCCATTATGAAAAAGGAAAGAGGGTTGAAATCTACACATTGATTCCTTTTCGCGATTTTTTGTGAACCGTATGCATCAAAAGGTGCATGTACGGCTCTTAAGGGATAAAATTTTATCCCAATCAACCGACTTTATCGAGAAAGACTACTTTTTTTAGGCCAAGAGGTTGATAGTGAGATATCGAATCAACTTATTGGCCTTATGGTATATCTCAGTATAGAGGACGATAACAAAGATTTGTATTTGTTTATAAATTCTCCGGGCGGATGGGTAATACCCGGAATAGCTATTTATGATACTATGCAATTTGTGCAACCAGATGTACAGACAGTATGCATGGGATTAGCCGCTTCAATGGGATCTTTTATTCTGGCAGGAGGCGAAATTACCAAACGTCTAGCATTCCCTCACGCTTGGCGCCAATGAGTCTTTTATTTGAGAAAAAAAAAAAAGAAGACTATGCCTTCGCCATATGAATATTAAGTAATAATAGCACGGCACTTCGAGTTCGATATGCGAAATTTTTTTTTTTCAAAACCATTCGATTATGTATCGAAAGCGTAGTATGAAAAAAAGGCGTATTCACGATTTTATCTGATCTATCAGGAGCCTATTTCAGTGTCACAAACTTTTTTGTTTTCAGTTTTCACACCGGAAAGCTTTTAATAATATTTATGTTATGAAAGAATATGAAAAAAAAGAAATTTTGGGATTGCTGAATAACAGACGAAATAATAAAGCAACGGAACCATCATAGTATTTTTGAAATACTCCAAAAAAAGGAAGGATGGTTATTGGATCATTTACTGATCTGGGTCTGATAGAACCTGTATATTTTCTATTTCTTCGATGGAAGGTAAAAATCAATTCCATAGTAGAGCCGTATGCAATACGCAAAAGATGCCTGTACGGTTGTTCAATTCTATCTTTGTTTGTTTTTTTATTATTCTTTATCTCTCTCGCCTTATCGTGCGAGATAGAGGAAACCTTTATTATGTTATATCATCAGGGTAATGATCCATCAACCCGCTAGTTCTTTTTACGAGGCACAAACGGGAGAATTTATCCTGGAAGCGGAAGAACTACTGAAACTGCGCGAAACTATCACAAGGGTTTATGTACAAAGAACGGGCAAACCTTTATGGCTTGTATCTGAAGACATGGAAAGGGATGTTTTTATGTCAGCAGCAGAAGCCCAAGCCCACGGAATTGTTGATCTTGTAGCGGTTGAATAAAAAATTAGCAGCAAGGATTCCGCGCAAATACACGATTTGAGATTTTATCTTCTTAATCTTCTTACCGGATTTAATATAATATTTCTATTAATTAATCTATTAATTAATTAATTAATAGATTAGTAGAATATAAGTAATTCATAATCATCGGGGGTTGGGATTGATCTAAACCAGCTCATTATGTATACGACTCAACATGCCAACTATTAAACAACTTATTAGAAACACAAGACAGCCAATCCGAAATGTCACGAAATCCCCCGCTCTTCGGGGATGCCCTCAGCGCCGAGGAACATGTACTAGGGTGTATGTGCGACTCGTTCAGATCATAGACTAAGACAAAAGAAAGGAAACAAATTATTCCAGTATCGCATTCTATTCTAACTTAAAAAAAAATCTATTAATAATATATATCCTTCTATTGTGTATCAAATTTATGGTTTCGATTGGTGCAAACCCAATCACCTCAATTTGCAATTTAAGATGAGAAAGACTTCCCCATTGGTAGCAAATGGTTACCCATTAAGCGGGGGAAATCCTATTTCAATTAAAAAGCGGAAAAATTATGCCCTTATTCTTGCAAGAACGGACTATAGAGGGTCAGCTACCCAGCTAATCTTTATACTTAAATACCGTTACTGTATAGCTAGATTTCGTTGTGAAAGACCTATTACTAGATATTTCATGGGTAGAGCCAAAGAGTGTGAACTGTACAAGTTAACAATAGCATTGATTAAATGAAGGAAGGGGCTCCGGTGTATAGAGAGGACCTCGCCGTTTAAAAAGTAATCATAGAAACGAAGGAACCCACTATTTCTTTATCCATTTCTATTTAATTTACTATGTTTTTTTGATACCTAGTATCAATACAATTTCTTATTTCGAGGTTAAATGCTTAGAAATAAAAAGAAATAAAATCGTGGTTGGGAAGGTTATAGTAGCAAAAGCCATTGGAATTTTTATTTTATACATTGGAAGAATCTGTTTTTGTTATTAATAGACTAGGAAGGGGAAAAGAATAACTGAAAGAAAAGAAATCAAATAGTTATTCATCAAAGTTTCATTTATTCAATGACCAGAATTAAACGAGGATATATAGCTCGGAAACGGAGGACAAAAATGCGTTTATTTACATCAAGCTTTCGCGGGGCTCATTCAAGACTTACTCGAACTATTACTCAACAGAAAATCAAAGCTTTGGTTTCGGCTCATCGGGATAGAGATAGGAAAAAAAGATATTTTCGCCGTTTGTGGATCAGTCGAATAAATGCAGTAATTGGTGAGAATCCAAAAAAATTATACTATAGTTATAGAAATTTAATGTATAATCTGTACAAGAGGCAATTGCTTCTTAATCGTAAAATACTTGCACAAATAGCTATATTAAATAGGAATTGTCTTTTTATGATTGCCAATGAGATCATATAAAATAAAAATTCCCCGGAGACTGAACTCCGGGAAGGTAGTAGAGTATAGATTTGTATGATAAAATAGAATCCATATGATAAAGTCATCAAAATGAACAACCACGTTCAATAAAAAAAGATTTATTCTTCTTCTTTATTCTTCTTCACCGATTATCTTTTTTCTTACAACACAACAACCCAAATTGGATTGTCGTAGTTTTCGAACAAAACATCAATCCACATTTGATTTGAGTTTAGATTGAAATTTGAATTCAATTGAAGAGTAACTCTCTATTTTTTTTTTGTTTTAAGACCAGTAGTAGTAGTTCTAGCGGTCGACTCGCTTTTTTCAAATTGTTTTTCATTATTAAGAAAGGGTAACGAAGATAAAATACGAGCTTGTTTTATAGCAATCGTAATTAATCGTTGTTGTTTTAAGGTCAATCTATTCACGCGTCTAGATAATATTTTTCCTTGTTCACTAATAAATCGACTAATTAAACTCATGTTTTTATAATCAATTCGATCCCCCGATTGGATCGGGGGCAAACGCCTACGAAAAGATCGCTTGGATTTAAGAAAGAGTCGCTTAGATTTATCCATGGTTTGTGGTTTGTTTATTCCTATCCCAAAAATCCTATTTCTTACAAAAAAAAGGATTTGTTTTGTTTTATTTATATTCTTACTTGATTTTTTTTTAATATATGTTGTTATATAATATAATTAAATATATGTTATATAATCTTATATGTTATATAATGTTATATATATATAATTGAATGTTATATATATATATATATGAAAAATATATCATTATTCATGTTCCTTGGAAGGGTGACACACAAGCGATCAATTTTATCTATTTCTTTATCTCTGCGTGAATCATATGTTTGCAACAACAGGGACAGAATTTTCTCAATTCCAATCGACTAGGCGTATTGTGTCGATTCTTTTGAGTAATATATCTGGAAATACCCGTTGATTCCTTATTAACACTGTTTTGAACACAACTGGTACATTCCAAAATAACTGTTACTCGGATATCTTTACCCTTGGCCATGAACCTCCTTTGGGTTTTTGATTCACTTAACTCTTCTATTTTCGGATTCGAAGCGAAGAAGAAGAAAGGAACGAAAAAAAAGTAGAAGTTGATAATTCGAAATCAAATTATGAAAGATTTCGTTCCAATTAATATAGTATAGCAATAATTAAGTAATACAATGATTTCGAACTATATTTCGAATCACAGTACAGTATTTCAGTTTTCATTTAAGTATCTTGTAGGATATTGTTGTCCCCGCCCTAGCCATTCCATTTCCATTTCTGGTCTCACTCTATTATTAATAGAAATTGAATTGAATTAATAATTCAATTCAATTGAAGCCTGGGCCAGATTCCGAGTTTCACTGAAGCCGAATCCACCTTTATTCTTTCTCTTTTCTAACTTATTCTATTCGAATTCTAAAAAAAAGAAATAAAGAAGAGGAGATTAATCACAGATATTTGATTGGATCTCTAATCCTCTTCACTCCTTCCCGTGCCAATAACTAGAATGAAAAAAAGGGGAATATCAATGCATCGGGGAATAAACGATTGATCTCTATCAAGAGACCCGCTAAAGCCCCGAACCACAGAGTACTTACCACTGGTGCCACGGAGAGATATGTTTTTAGATCTCGCATTTTAAATCCTCCTTCTTTTTATTCTTTATTGTAATTTGTAATACATAATTACATATAGGAATATGATCAGATGGTTATTTAGTTAATAACCACTTGTATTTGTCGGCAGAATTCCTAATTCAAATTGAAATGTACAATGATTCATTAGAAATTTTTTTTTTAACAAAAAAAAAAGAGGTCTATTTCTGCCCGCATTCCCTAAAAATATTTTTCCGTTTTAGGGGAATTTCCTATTTATTTTTATTTCATGATAAGTCTTTTATTATTAGAATTTTGATTATTATAATAATTTTTTTATTCTTAATTCTATTACTACTATTATATAGTCTATTACTACTATTATATAGAATATATAATTCTAATTATATAATAATTCTATAATAGAATATAAATATTATTTATATTATTATATTATTTAATTATTATTATTGAATTAAATATTATTAATATTTAATTATATTATTCATTTTTTTATTCTAAATATTTATTTAATTCAATATTATTATTTTATTCTTTAATTTAAGAATATTTTTATTTTTCATATTCTATATTATACGATATGAAACTAAAAAGAAAGAAAAAAATGGCAAGATAATTGATATAATAATTGATATATTTATATATATATTATTAACGTAGAAAAGAAAAATGTGGAAAACAAGACAAAGATTCTTTACAATGACACTGGAAACCAATTGAAAGGGATGTAGCGCAGCTTGGTAGCGCGTTTGTTTTGGGTACAAAATGTCACGGGTTCAAATCCTGTCATCCCTATCCCTAACTATTACTTATCTTATGAGCATTAACAAGGGATCAATTGAGACCGATTCAAATTGGACATACATACTCAATATCAATATATCAATATATATATATATTATCATAGTATATGCATGCAAGATGTATTGGGGTCACATACCATTTTTTATGAAAATAAAGCGCTCTTAGTTCAGTTCGGTAGAACGCGGGTCTCCAAAACCCGATGTCGTAGGTTCAAATCCTACAGAGCGTGATTCCATTCTTGTTAGATCGAGAATGACACTGAAATAATTGAACAGCAGTCTAAAGTCTGAATTTGACCTCCTGTGGATTCGGATTAAAACAAAGAAATAGGAGATCAATAAACAAAAGAGATGTTAATTAATCAAAGGTCCAACTGATCACCACGTCGGTATTGTAAATATGCAGTTACGAATAATCCAGCCAAAGTAATAGGAATTAGACCTAACACGATTCCAAATAGAAAAACTTCAATCATTTTTATTTGTTTGAAAGGGAAAGGGGGAGGTAATATCTATCTTAAAAATTAATCTGTATTGACCATGAATCTCAATGACCAAGAATTGGAAATTGACACGGTAAGGAACTATAGAATATCTAGAATATCCCATAGAATTTCCAATTCATTTAAAAATTTCAAATCAAATAAGTCGTATTTTACTCAGACCGATAAATAGAGCTGAGGATATAGTTAAAGCCGCTAGTAGAAAACCGAAATAACTAGTTATAGTGGGCATAAAGAAGCTAAATGAAATATGTTCTTTTTATACATATGTTTATAAAGCACTTCCCTAAGTTTCCATTTTTGAGAGAAAGATAGGAAGATAAGCAAAAATACCGCTTGAAAGATACAATTGAAAATTTTTGATTCATCAATTAATCATTACAGACGAACAAAAATATAGTGACATAGGTAAGAAATCAATTCATCATCTGTGACATCTACCCATCCTGTGATTCCAAATCAACAGATTTATTGAGCAACTCGTGAGTTGAGTAAACTAATCTAATTAAAATATTTTCATTTTTTTTTATTTATATTCTATAATTATATAGAATTATATTCTATTTATATATTCTATTTATATTAGAAATATAAAATAATTAAAATAATAATGAATAAAAAAAAAAAAAAAATAATAAGAACTTTGTTGTGTAACTTCATTCCACTTTGAATTGATATGGAAGAAAATAGGAAAAATATCTATTTTTATCCTCTTTCTTTTTTTTTTTTTTTGTATCTAATTTGTTCTATTTTCATTTTTTTATTTTAGAAAAAAAAGAAGAGTGACCTTATAATGCCCTTTACTTTACTTTTTGACTTTCATTTTAACTCATTAGATTTAGTAGTGGGTTCCATTCTCCTGATATCTACAATGAGAAGAAAAAAGGTATCAGATCACTCGAAACGAAAC